ATATTTTTCAATATAGATGTAATTTTGTAGATTTTACATCGTTATTGTTGTTTGAAATTTATAGTTGAAAATAAGATTTTTAAAAAAAATAAAATTTTGCAAATTTTGTAAAATTTTGTCATCGGGGGGGGTCGAGTTTCCGGTCTGAAAAAAATTTTTTTTGCGTCCATTTTTGCTTGATCAGAGAAATCGGGCTAAAACCGAAATTTTCGATTTTCGTTTTTTTTTGTAACAAAAAAAAATTAACTGTTATAAATTTTAGGCGGGAAAAATGGTCTGGCGAAACACTCGCTATTTTTTTTTTTATAGACATTTAATGAGTATACAATCAATAATTATATATATATATATAAATAATTTATATATTAATATATTTAAATTAAACGAAGAATCAATCTATAAATATGTATTGTTTCAGAATATACTTTTTTATCTGGGATCACTGAAAGCTAGCTCTGAGAGAATTCGAAGCTCTGAAAGATCTAAATATACTGTATAAAATTAATAGATTTTATATAAATAATTTATAAATAATGTAAAAATTATATTGTAAAATATATGACACACATTTTTTTTTTGTTTAAAACACACACTGAAGACAAGTTTTGATGTAACAGATTTCGGCTATACTAAAGTCCGGAAAATGAAAATGACGCATTTCCACAGGCAAAATCTTTCATTTCTATACTCGTGACGGCTCGTATAAAGCAAATAAAAGTTCATTTTTTATGTAACTAATTTCGGCTTTTTTCAAAACAGAGCATTTTTTTGTAAAATGAAAATCAAAAATTTCCGCAGAAAATTTTATGTGTTCCTATGTTTAGAAATATGTCGAAAACATACACCGAGGACTGGTTTTAAAGTAGCAGATTTCGGCTATATTAAAGTCCGGAAAATTTTCCGTTCTAAAATTTAATTTGCCCCGACTCTAGAATATGTGGCGCTAGATTTCTTCGTAATAAAATCATATTATTTTATATGTTTAAAAATTCTTCAAATTGTAATTGAACTTTTCCAAAATAATAATGTTTTACCTTAGCACAAGAAGAAATATCATTTAGTGAACTTTTCGGTCGTTTCTGAATATTCAACGAGCCATAACCTCGCAAACGACTTTTTACCCATACCATACCTCAATGTAAACTATGTGCGCGCGGTCGTAACTCATAGTTCTTCCTGTTTTATTTAAAGATCGTTTTGAGACACGCGTGTTCGGCCGACATTTAAGGCATAAATAAACATCGTACGTTCCGAAGAAAACGATTGGTTTGTCCGTAATCATACACCAGATACGGTGTCATCGTATATCTTACAGTTCTTTGGCGGTCTCGACTTTTAACAACTCCCATAAACTGATATATCTCGACTGATCGAACCTCGCCGGTGGAGATACGAACATACATACGCCCTGTATAAATAAGGTTATATGCCGTCATATTACCGGGATGAGGGTAAGCAACGGGGACATTGAGCTTTCTGGGGAATTTAATATCTAGGAATTTTGTTGGAAATTTAGACCTTCTTGGGATCGAGCTACTAAAATTATTTAACTTTATTAGGAAAATTTTATATATTTTAAAATAATCATAATTATTAATTAATTAATAATATCAAAATTAAAATTTTAATTTTTATATTAAAATTAAATAGTTCAATAATAAGTTTGGTAGATTATATAAATATATTTAAAAAAAATTAATTATTTTTATTAAATATTTTATGAAATTTAAAATTTAATGTTATATTTTTTATTAAGGTTTTCTCACTTAAAATTTTAATTTAATTAAATATTTACATGTAAATTTTAAAGATATATTTAAATAATTTATAAATTGCAGTAAATAATATTAAATATTAAGAAAGCTTAGATTTAGGTAATATTAATAGTCTAAACAAAATTTGTGCCAGCAGTTGCGGTTACACAAATTAGGCAATTAAAATTTATTGGAATTAGAAAATTTAAATTTAAAATTATAAAAATAAAATTATTAAGTGAAATTTTAATTTTATTAAAAAATTAATTATATAAATGAAGTTAGGAAATTTGTTTCATAGACTAGGATTAGATACCCTATTATTAAAAATGTAAATATAAACCTAATTAGTATTAGTTATTGTCTTGAAAATTAAAGAATTTGGCGGTATTTTAGTCCATTCAGAGGAATCTGTCCTGTAATTGATAATCCACGATTAGATTTACTTTAATTATTAATTTATATATCGTCGTAGTTAGAATATTTTAGTAGAATTTTAATATTCAATTTATTTAATTAAATATAAAAGCAGATCAAGGTGTAGTTTATATTAAAGTTGAGATGGATTACAGTAAATATATTTATGGATATAAAATTTAAAATTTTGTTGAAATTGGATTTGAAAGTAATAAAATTTATATATTTTTTATGATTTTGGCTCTAAAATATGCACATATCGCCCGTCGCTTTCATTATAAAATGAAATAAGTCGTAACAAAGTAGTTTTACTGGAAAGTGAAGCTAGAAAGCAAATTAAAGCTTTAAAAGCATTTTATTTACACTAAAAAGATTATTGTTGAATTCAATATAATTTGAAGGAAAATATTATTATTGTTTATAATTTATTTTTTTTAATTAAAGAATTATTATGTTTATAAATAAATTTATTTTATTATAGAGTATTAGTATTGAAAAAGAAATAATTTATTAAATTAAAAGAAAATTTAATTTGTTGTACCTTGGGTATCAGGGTTTATTAAAAATATTTAATTATTTAATTTTCTCGAATTTAAAAGATCTAATTTAAATTAAATTTTATTGTTGAATAAATATTTAAAAATTTAAATTTGATACGAGAAGTAATTCGTTTTTAAATATATCTAGTTTTTTAAGAAAAAAATTTAATTTTATAATTATTTAGCAATAAAATTAAATTTTTAATTTATTGTTGATAATTAAATATTTCTTAAGGGAAAAGCTTTAAGAAAAATTTCTATAATTATTTAAATTATTTTAGTATATAGGATTAGAAATTTCCTATTTTATGAGTATGTTATAATTCTCTAAATTATAAGAATGATTTATATAAATTTTAGGTTTTATATTAAAATATAAATTTAAATTATTTAGATTTAGAAATAATGATAAAATTAGTATATTAATATAAATTTAGTTAATGAATTGTAAGTTTTTGAAAAGGAATTCGGCAAAGAATTTTTTACCTGTTTATTAAAAACATGGCCTTTAGTTTATAATTTAAGGTCTAGCCTGCCCACTGAAAATTTAAATGGCCGCGGTATTTTGACCGTGCAAAGGTAGCATAATCAATAGTTTTTTAATTGAAAGCTGGAATGAAAGGTTGGATAAGAAAATAACTGTCTCTTTAGAAGTTAATAGAAATTTATTTTTAAGTTAAAAAGCTTAAATGAAATTTAAAGACGAGAAGACCCTATAGAGTTTAACATTTAATATTAATTTAATTATTGGAATTTTATTATTAGGTTTGTATTAAATGTTTGGTTGGGGTGATTAAAAAATTTAAATAACTTTTTATTATTGAAACATTGATTTATGAGTATTTGATCCAATAATTTTGATTAAAAGAACAAATTACCTTAGGGATAACAGCGTAATTATTCTAGAGAGTTCAAATTGAAAGAATAGATTGCGACCTCGATGTTGGATTAAAATAAAATTGTTGTGCAGAAGCAACAAGATTAAGTCTGTTCGACTTTTAAAATTTTACATGATCTGAGTTTAAACCGGTGTGAGCCAGGTTGGTTTCTATCTTGAATAAACAAATAAATTTTAGTACGAAAGGACCAAATTTAAATATAAAATATTTAATTGAGAATAATATTGTTATTTTGGCAGATTAGTGCACTAGATTTAGAATCTAATTATGTAATTTATTTTACAGATAATACTTGATATTTAAAGATTTAATTTTATATTTTTTTTCTACAATTATTTTATTTATTTGTGTTTTAGTAGGGGTGGCTTTTTTAACATTGATAGAACGAAAAGTTTTAGGATATATTCAATTACGTAAAGGTCCAAATAAACTAGGATTTGTTGGGTTACTTCAACCTTTTAGAGATGCAATTAAGCTTTTTTCTAAAGAACAGACATATCCTTATATATCAAATTTTAATTTATATTATTTTTCTCCTGTAGTTAATTTATTTTTGGCATTATTATTATGGGTTTCTATACCTTTTATTACTACTAATTTCAGTTTTAATTTATCTATTTTATTTTTTTTAAGTGTTTCTAGTTTAGGAGTTTATACAATTATATTAGCTGGTTGATCTTCTAATTCTAATTATGCAATATTAGGAAGAATGCGTGCTGTTGCTCAATCAATTTCATATGAAGTTAGATTAGTTTTAATTTTATTATCTTTTTTATTTTTAATTTCTAGGTTGAATATAATTGATTTAATGAAATATCAAGAAAATGTTTGATTTATTTTTTTGATACTACCATTAAGATTAATATGATTTGTTTCAAGATTAGCAGAAACAAATCGAACACCTTTTGATTTTGCTGAGGGAGAAAGAGAATTAGTTTCTGGGTTTAATGTTGAGTATAGAAGAGGTAGTTTTGCTATAATTTTTCTTGCTGAATATGCTAATATTTTATTTATAAGAATAATTTGTGTTATAATATTTTTAGGTGGGGATGTGATTTCTTGAATATTTTTTATTAAACTAGTTTTTATAAGATTTTTATGATTATGGGTTCGGGGGACTTTGCCTCGTTATCGTTATGATAAATTAATATACTTAGCTTGAAAAAGATATTTACCAGTATCTTTAAATTTTTTAATTATTTATTTTAGATTAAAATTATTTTTAATAATTTTAGTTTTATAGTTAAATTTTTTTAGTATAAGTCAATAGAAGATTTTACTTCTTTATTATGTTTTCAAAACATATACTTGTACAAGTTCATTAACTTAATAAATTAATTTATCTCAGTATTTTCTGATAAGAGGATTAATAATATAATAAAGGAAATACGAAATAGTTAAAATTTGTCCTACAATAATATAAGGGTCTTCAACTGGTCGAGCTCCAATTCATGTTAATAGTAAAATAATTGTAACAATAGATCAATATAAAATTTTGTTAATAGGATAGAACTGTGATCTTAATATTTTTTTATTATTAGTAAAAGGAAGAATATAAAGAATTGCAATTGATATAACAAGTGCAATTACTCCCCCTAGTTTATTAGGAATTGATCGTAAGATTGCATAAGCAAAAAGAAAATATCACTCAGGTTGAATATGAACAGGGGTTACTAATGGATTAGCTGGAGTAAAATTATCAGGGTCTCCGAGTAGATAAGGGTTAGTTAAGGTTAAGATTGTTAATAATATTATTATTACTAAAAATCCAAATAAATCCTTGAATGAAAAGAATGGATGAAAGGGGATTTTGTCAATATTACTATTTGAACCTAATGGATTTCTTGAGCCAGTTTGGTGAAGGAATAATAAATGTACAAGTACAAGTGCGGCTACAATAAAAGGGAAAAGAAAATGGAAAGTAAAAAATCGTGTAAGTGTAGCATTATCTACTGCGAATCCCCCTCAAACTCATTGAACAATTGATGTTCCTAAATATGGAATAGCAGAAAGGAGGTTAGTAATTACAGTTGCTCCTCAAAAAGATATTTGTCCTCAAGGTAAAACATATCCTAGAAATGCTGTTCCTATAACAACAAAAAAGATTGTTACACCGATTATTCATGTTTCAATTAAATTGTAAGATGAATAATATATTCCTCGTCCAATATGAGTGTATAAACAAATAAAGAAAAAAGATGCTCCATTTGCATGAAGTGTTCGGATTAATCATCCGTAATTTACATCTCGACAAATATGTGCTACTCTATTAAATGCTATTTCTACGTTTGGACAGTAATGTATAGCTAAAAATAGTCCTGTAAGAATCTGGATAATTAAACATAGACCAAGAAGGGATCCAAAATTTCATATTGCATTAATATTTGAGGGGGAGGGTAAATCTACTAATGAAGAATTAGCGATAGATAATAATGAATTATTTTTACGAATAGGTATTTTCATTAGGTTTTTTGTCGTAAAGGCCCATGGTTAATTCTAGTAATTTTAATAACTGCAATTAAAGTAATAAGTAAATAAATAATAATTATTACTATTATTAAGTTTGAGGGATAATTTATAAATTTATTTATTGATACAAAATTTATAATTATTTCGTAATTAGGGTTTATTATTAATTTATTTATTTTAATAAATTGAAAATTGTTTAAAAAAAAAGTTATTATAGATACAAAAATAGCTGTTATTAATAAAATATTTAATTTAAAGGAAAATTTAAATTTTTCATTTGAAGCAATTCTTGTTATGTATATAAATAATACTAATATTCCTCCTACTATAATAAGAAATAAAATATAAGAGAACCAATAATTATAATGAAGAATACCAGTTATTATGGCTGTTAAAATTGTTTGAACAAGGAGGATTAATCCAAATGATAATGGGTGATTAACAAATAAAAATATAAATGACAAAAAAATTATTAATATAATAATTGATAATGAGATTTCAGAGAATAGTTTATTAAAATTTTAATTTTGGAGATTAAAGATAAGAAGTTATTCTTTTCTCTGATGTTTTAAAAGATTACTCTTATTGTTGGTTTACAAGACCAATATTTTATTTAAATTATTAAAACTTAAATTAATGTTAATACATTTGTATGCTTCAGTTTTTATGGTTTTTGGGGGTTTAATTGTTTTTTCTTCTAAGCGTAAACATTTATTACTTATATTACTAAGACTTGAATTTGTAGTTATTTCTATATATATAAGTATTTTTTTATATTTAAGTTATATAAATTATGAATATTTTTTTTCAATAATTTTTTTGTCAATAAGAGTTTGTGAAGGGGCTTTAGGTTTATCAATTTTGGTTATAATAATTCGCACTTATGGTAATGATTACATTTTAACTTTTTCTTCTTTATGATAAAGTTTTTATTATGAATAATATTTATGATTCCTTTAAGATTTACTATTGAGTTTTGGTTATTTCAATATATGTTTTTTATAATTTCTTTTATTTTCATAATTAATTTTAGTTTTAATAATTTATTTATAAATATTTCTTATTTTTTGGGGGAAGATTTACTTTCTTTTATATTAATTTTATTAAGTTTTTGGGTTTGTTCATTAATAATTTTGGCCAGAGAAAAATTATTTAAATATAATAATTATTATAAGATATTTATATTTGTTATATTAGTTTTAATAATTAGTTTATTTATAACCTTTTCTTCTTTAAATTTGTTTATTTTTTATCTTTTTTTTGAAATTAGACTAATTCCTACATTAATTTTGATTATTGGTTGGGGGTATCAGCCTGAGCGTATTGATGCTGGCATGTATTTATTGTTTTATACTTTATTGGTTTCGTTACCAATAATAATTGTTTTATTTTATTTATATATTGATAATGGGACTTTAGAAATTAACTTTTTAATTAAGGATGTTGATAATTTTTTGTTTTATTTTTGTTTAAATTCAGTGTTTTTTGTTAAAATTCCAATATTTTTCATTCATCTTTGACTTCCTAAAGCTCATGTTGAAGCTCCTGTTTCTGGTTCAATAATTTTAGCTGGTATTATATTAAAGTTGGGGGGTTATGGTTTGCTACGTATAATAAAGTTATTTATGTTTATTGGGTTATCTTTAAATTTATATATTATTATTATTAGATTAATTGGGGGTTTTTTTGTTTCTTTAATTTGTATGCGACAAAGAGATATAAAATCATTAATTGCTTATTCTTCTGTTGCTCATATAAGATTAGTTTTAGCTGGAATTATAACAATAAATTTATGAGGGTTTTGGGGGGCTATAGTTCTTATATTAGCTCATGGATTATGTTCTTCTGGATTATTTTGTTTAGCTAATATTATGTATGAGCGTGTTTCTAGACGTAGTTTATATTTAAATAAGGGTTTAATTAATATTTTTCCTTCTTTTTCTTTATGGTGGTTTTTATTATGCTCTTCTAATATAGCTGCTCCTCCTTCACTTAATTTATTAGGTGAAATTGTTTTAATTAATAGTTTAGTAGGTTATTCTTTTTATATAATAGTATTTTTATCTTTAATTTCATTTTTTAGAGCTGTTTATTCGTTATATTTATATTCATTTTCTCAACATGGTATATTTTATTGTGGTTCTTATTCAATAAATATAGGTTTATTACGAGAGTATTTGTTATTATTTTTACATTGATTTCCTTTAAATTTATTAATTTTAAAGTCTGAATTTATATTATTATGAGTTTAATTAAATAGTTTAATTAAAATTTTGATTTGTGGAATCAAGGATGTAAATTATTACTTTAAATAATAAAAATTTGTAAAATTTATTTTAGTTTATTTTTAATAAGTTCAATGTTACTATTTACTGTTGGTATATATTTCATGAAGATTGATTATTTTTTAATTATTGAATTTAATCTTTTAAGCTTAAATTCAACTTCAATAATTATAACAGTTTTACTTGATTGAATATCTTTATTATTTATAAGGTTTGTGTTATTTATTTCTTCAATAGTGATTTTTTATAGAGATGAATATATACATGGTGATGAAAACCTTGAACGGTTTATTTTATTAGTAGTTATATTTGTTGTTTCAATAATATTTTTAATTATTAGGCCTAATTTAATTTCAATTCTCTTAGGTTGAGATGGTTTAGGTTTAGTCTCTTATGCTTTAGTAATTTATTATCAAAATGTGAAATCTTTTAATGCTGGAATATTAACTGCTTTAAGAAATCGTATTGGAGATGTGGCTTTATTAATATCTATTGCTTGAATATTTAATTATGGAAGATGAAGATATATTTATTATTTAGAGTTTATAAAAAATGATTTTTCTATAATGTTGATTAGAGTATTAGTTGTTTTAGCTGCAATAACAAAAAGAGCTCAAATTCCTTTTTCTTCATGATTACCTGCAGCTATAGCAGCACCTACTCCTGTATCTTCACTTGTTCATTCTTCTACTTTAGTTACTGCTGGAGTATATTTAATAATTCGTTTTAATTTTGCTTTTTCAGCAGATTTAATAAAATTTATTTTGTTTATCTCTACTTTTACTATATTTATATCAGGATTAGGCGCAAATTTTGAATATGATTTAAAAAAAATTATTGCTTTATCTACTTTAAGACAATTAGGATTAATAATAAGAATTTTGAGTCTTGGGGAATACAAGCTTTCGTTTTTTCATTTATTGGTTCATGCTTTATTTAAGGCTTTATTATTTATGTGTGCGGGTAATGTTATTCATAATTTAGGTAATTGTCAAGATATTCGTTACATGGGTAGTTTAATTTTTCATATACCTTTAACTTGTATAATATTTAATGTATGTAATTTTTCTTTATGTGGCTTACCTTTTTTATCAGGGTTTTATTCAAAGGATTTGGTAGTTGAAGTAATAAGTATACAAAATTTAAATATGTTTATTTATTTAATTTATTATTTATCAATTGGTTTAACAGTTTGTTATACTTTTCGTTTATCTTACTATTCAGTAGTGGGAAGATGAAATTTTACTAGAGTGAGATTAGTAAGAGAATCAAGATTTACTATACTAAAGGGTATAATAGGATTAATTTTATTTGTTGTTTTTAGTGGAAGAATATTAATATGAAGAATATTTTTTACTCCATATTTTATTTGTCTTTCATTTTTAATAAAAATTATAGCATTAATTATAGTGTTTATGGGGATGTGAATAGGTTATGAAACAGCTAAATTTAAAATTAATTATAAGTTAAAGGCTATAAGAACACTTAATTATTCATTATTTTTTTCTTCCATGTGAAATATACCTTTATTATCTACTTTTGGGGTAAGAATAATTCCTTTGAAGATTAGTTTAATTTATGGAAAATCTTTAGATCAAGGTTGAACTGAATATTATGGTAGTCAAAATTTATCAAGAACATTAATTAAAAACTCAAAAATTTTAATTTTTTTATTTAAAAATCATTTAAAGATTTATTTTATAATGATAATTTTATGATTATTATTTTTAATATTTTATTTTTATTTAAATAGCTTAAAATAGAGCATAGTATTGAAGATACTAGGGTAACATTACTGTTTTTAAATATATTTATAAGAAAATTTCTAATTTTACAATGAAAATGTAATGTTTTTGTTAAACTATATAAACTAGAAATATAAACAGAATCTCACTGCTTAAGAATTAAGTTAGAAGCTTATTCTTGTTAACCATATTTCTTTAATTGGAGAATTTCTCAGTTTAATCATTAACAGTGATTTACCTCTATTTTGGTTTCAATTAAAAGTAAGGATAAATTATCAAACTTTTAGGTCGAAACTAAATGCAAATTATTGCTTCTTACTTTTATTTTAAGATAAATTGATGACTTCAATACTTTTTAAATGCAAATTAAATGTTATAATTAACTATTATCCTAGATTACTCAGTTTAGGGCCCCTTGATTTCATTCATGATAAAGCCCTAAAAGAAGAATAAAAATGAAAAATATGATTGTAATTCTATAGTTTAATATATTTGAATTTTTTATTGAAATGATTATAGGAATTAATAATGTTAATTCTACATCAAAAATTAAAAAAATTACTGCAATTAAGAAAAATTGAATTGAAAATGATAAACGAGCGGAATTTTTTGGATCAAACCCACATTCAAAAGGGGATCTTTTTTCTCGATCAGAAAAAGTTTTTTTTGAAATTAAGTTTAATAAGGCTATTAAAATAACTAAAATAATTAAAATAATTATAGAAATTGATGTAATTCTTATGATTATTTATACTAGATTATCTAGATTTTTTGATTGGAAGTCAAATATAATTTTTATATTATATAAATAAAATTTATCTACCTCATCAGTAGATTGAAATATACAAGAATAATCAAACAACATCTACAAAATGTCAATATCAAGCTGCTGCTTCAAACCCAAAATGATGAGTTGAGGAAAAGTGGGATAAATATAGGCGAATTAAACAAATTAATAAAAAGGTTGTTCCGATAATTACATGAAGACCATGGAATCCTGTTGCTATAAAAAATGAAGATCCATAAGCTGAATCAGCAATTGAAAAAGGGGCTTCAATATATTCGAATCCTTGAAGGGCAGTGAAGTATAACCCTAGAATTACTGTAATAGTTAGTCTTTGAATAGCTTGAGAATAATTATTTTCTATAATTCTATGATGAGCTCAAGTTACAGTTAAACCAGAAGTTAAGAGAATTAAAGTATTTAAAAGAGGAATTTCTATAGGATTAAATGTTTGAATTCTCTTTGGAGGTCAAATTATTCCTAATTCAATAGATGGAGAAAGTGAATTATGGAAGAATCCTCAAAAAAATGAAATGAAGAAGAATACTTCTGAGGTAATAAATAAGATTATCCCTCATCGAAGACCAAGGGTTACCTTTAAAGTATGAAGTCCTTGATAAGTTCCTTCTCGGGTAATATCTCGTCATCATTGAAATATAATTAATCTTGTGATTAGTATTCCTAATAAAAATAAATTGTTATTAAATATATGAAATCATTTAATTAAACCTATTATTGTAGTTAAAGCTCCTAAAGCTCCTAAAAGTGGTCATGGTCTTGGATCAACTAAATGAAAAGGATGATTTTTGTGTCTTGACATTAATTAACTTCTCTAGAATATAAAGTTCTTAAAACAGCAAATACATAGGATTGAATAATTGATACTGCTCTTTCTAGAACAAGAAGGGCAATTTGAACAGAAAGTAAAATTCAAATTAAAGAAGTTCTAAATCTAGGTCCAGTGTTTCCAAGGAGAGTCATTAATAGGTGTCCAGCAATTATATTTGCAGATAATCGAACAGCTAATGTTCCTGGTCGAATAATATTTCTGATTGTTTCAATACATACTATAAATGGTATTAATACTCCTGGTGTTCCTTGAGGAACAAGATGGGCAAATATATGGATAGTATTATTTAGTCAACCAAAAATTATAAATCTTAATCATAAAGGTAGACTTAGAGCTAATGATATTACTAAATGTCTAGTTCTAGTAAAAATATACGGAAAAAGTCCTAGGAAATTATTAAATAAAATTACTGAAAATAAGGAAACAAAAATTAACGTTCTTCCTCTTGAATTTTTTAAACCTACTAAGATTTTAAATTCTTGATGAAGGGTAATAATAATTTTATTTCATAAAATTCTTGTACGTGAGGGGATTAATCAAAATATTGGAGGAATAATCATAATTCCAATAAATGTTCTTATTCAATTTATAGATAAATTTAATCTAGTTGTTGGATCAAAAGAGGAAAAAAGGTTTGCTATCATTTTCAGTTATAAGAAATTATTTTTTTTGAATGCTTAGAAGATTTAACAGGGTAATTAAATGAGAAGTAATTTAATATGTTGAAAATTATAAAAATAATAATAAAAAAAATATATAAACTTAATCAATTAAGAGGGGCTATTTGAGGGATCAAAAATTATTAATCATTAATAATTCTAACTTGACAAGTTAGTGTTATTTTTTAACTAAATTTTTCATTAGAAGTAGATGTTAATTACTATAAAATGGTTTAAGAGACCAGTGCTTACTTTCAGCCATCTAATGAATATAAATTAATTATTAATTGAGTTGATTCATTTGATAAAAAAAGTTGGTGAAATTCTTTCAATCACAATAGGTATAAATCTATGATTGGCCCCACAGATTTCTGAACATTGGCCAAAAAATAAACCAGTTCGGTTAATTGATAATCTAACTTGATTTAAACGTCCTGGAGTACCGTCAATTTTCACTCCTAAAGATGGGATTGTTCATGAGTGAATAACATCAGCAGCTGAAACAAGTAGACGGACTTGTGTTTCAAAAGGAATAACTGTCCGATTATCAACATCTAAGAGTCGAAAATTGAAAGGTTTAAGTTCGTTTGTTGGAATTATATAAGAATCAAATTCTACAGATTTAAAATCTGAATATTCATAAGATCAATATCATTGATGTCCAATGGCTTTAATAGTAATAGAGGGGTTATTAACTTCATCAAGAATATAAAGAAGACGTAGAGAAGGTAGAGCGATAAAAATTAAAGTAATAGCAGGTAAAATAGTTCAAATTATTTCAATTAATTGTCCATCTAAAAGAAATCGATGAGTAAATTTATTAATTAATATTCTTCCTATTATTTGGCCTACAAGTGTTGTAATAATTACTAAAATTATAAGGGTGTGATCATGGAAAAATGCTAGTTGTTCTATTAAAGGTGATGCTCTATCTTGAAGGAGAAGGGTTTTTCATGTAGCGATTTCTAATAAAAATAAAAATTTTATATTTGGGGTTTAAGTCCAATGCACTATTCTGCCATATTAGAAATTAGTTAATATAGGAAGTTCAGCGTATCTGTGTTCAGCTGGAGGAAGATGTTGTAATCATTCAATTGACGAAGATATATTTAAAGGAGATAATCTTTTTCGTTTTGAGGAGAATCTCTCTCAAATAATAAAAAGTAGAAAGATTACTCTAAGTAAAGAAATTAATCTTCCAATAGAAGAGAAGATATTTCATATCATATAGGCATCTGGATAATCTGAATATCGACGAGGTATTCCTCTTAACCCGAGAAAATGTTGAGGGAAGAACGTTAAATTTACTCCAATAAATATTGAAAAAAATTGAATTTTTAAAAGTTTATTGTTTAAAGTTAATCCAGTAAATAAAGGGAATCATTGGATTAGTCCACCTATAATAGCGAAAACAGCTCCTATTGATAAAACATAGTGGAAATGAGCAACAACATAATAAGTATCATGTAAGATAATATCAATTGAGGAATTTGCTAAAATTACTCCAGTTAATCCTCCAATTGTAAATAAAAATACAAACCCTAGAGTTCATAAAGTTACAGGGGTAAAATTAATTTGAGTTCCATGGAAAGTGGCTAATCATCTAAAAATTTTAATTCCTGTAGGAACAGCAATAATTATAGTTGCTGATGTAAAATAAGCTCGGGTATCAACATCTATACCTACTGTAAATATGTGGTGAGCTCAAACAACAAATCCTAATAACCCAATAGCAATTATTGCATAAATTATTCCTAATGTTCCAAAAGCTTCCTTTTTTCCTCTTTCTTGACAAATTATATGAGAAATTATTCCAAATCCTGGAAGAATAAGAATATAAACTTCTGGATGACCAAAAAATCAAAATAAGTGTTGGTATAGAATTGGGTCCCCTCCTCCGGCAGGATCAAAGAAGGAGGTATTAATATTACGGTCAGTGAGAAGTATAGTAATTGCTCCTGCAAGAACTGGAAGGGAAAGAAGAAGAAGAAGGGCAGTAATGGCTACCGCTCAAACAAACAATGGCATTCGATCAAGATTTATTCCTCTAGGTCGTATGTTAATTACTGTTGAAATAAAATTTACAGCTCCTAAAATTGAGGAGATTCCTGCTAAATGTAATCTAAAAATTGCTAAATCAACTGAAGATCCTCCATGAGCAATATTAGAAGATAAAGGAGGATAAACTGTTCATCCAGTACCAGCTCCTCTTTCTACAATTCTTCTTATAATTAGAAGTCTAAGGGAAGGGGGTAATAATCAAAATCTTATATTATTTAATCGTGGGAAAGCTATATCAGGAGCTCCTAATATTAAAGGGACTAATCAGTTTCCAAATCCTCCAATTATAATTGGTATAACTATAAAGAAAATTATAATAAAAGCATGAGCTGTAACAATAACATTATAAATTTGGTCATTACCAATCAGAGACCCAGGATTACCTAATTCTACACGGATTAGTAATCTTAGAGATGTACCTACTATTCCTGATCATGCTCCAAAAATAAAATATAAAGTTCCAATGTCTTTATGGTTTGTTGAAAATAATCATTTGTTCGATGAGATGGCTGAGTTGAAGGCGATAAACTGTAAATTTATTTACGAAATTTTTTTCTCTCATCAGTAATTAAAAGATTAAAGTTTAATTGAGACTATATAGTCAAATATGATTTTAAATTGCAAATTTAAAGGTAAAGAGTTTCTTTTTTAGTCTATAAGGCTTAGAGGTTGCCTCTATTATCAACTTTGAAGGTTGAGAGTTTATTTTAACTTAAATCCTTAAAAATTTAAGTTTAATAAACTAAAATTGAATTAACTAAGACTATATTATAAGATTATAATATAGTTTTGTAATTTTATTTTGGTAAGCGTTTAAATTGAATAGTAGTTCAATAATAAGTTTGGTAGATTATATAACTTTTCTTAATTTTAATTAAATCCTTAAGGTTAGGGATTAAATTTTTAAAATTTAATATAAAATTGAGCTAAATATTAAAGATATAACTTAACTTATTAAAATTAAATAAATATTATTTTTCAAAAATTAAATCTTTAATAGTAACAAAATTTGAGCAAATAATTATGAATATTTTAGGGGTTTTATTAAATTATTAATTTTTAATTATTTTTTAATAAATAAAAATTTTTTAGTTAAAATTTAAATATAATTTATTTATACGTTTAATTATAAAAAAATTTTTAAAAATTTTAAAATTTAATGTAAAATTGAGCTAAATATGAAAGATATAATTTAACTTACTAAAATGAAATAAATATTATTGTGCAGAAAATTAATCCTCTAATAGTAACAAAATTTGAGCAAATAATTATGAATATTTTAGGGGTTCTTGATTTAATTTTTGACTCTGATCTATTAATTGTTAAAGAAGAGAAGGAAATTCGTAAGTAAAAGTATAATGTGATTAATGTTGAAATAATTAAGATTAATCTTAATGTGAAAAAATTATTTAAAATAAGATTATTGATTGTTAATCATTTAGGGAAAAACCCTAAAAATGGAGGTAATCCTCCTAATCTTAGGAAATTAAGAATGAAGAAGAATTTAATTATTTTGTTAGAATTTGAGGAATTGAAGAATTGTCTTAGTATGAAGATGTTTAGACTTTTAAAAATAAGGATTAAATTAATTGAAATAATTGAGTATACAGAGAAATAAATAATTCAAATTCTTTGTGAGTTTAAAGTAGAGGCTAATATTCATCCAATATGATTAATTGAGGAAAATGCTATAATTTTTCGTATACTTGTTTGATTAAGTCCAGCAATACCTCCAATTATGGATGTAATAATAATAATAATTGAAATAAAAAGGGTTATTTTTGAATTAATTATAATTAATACAAAAGGGGCAATTTTTTGTCATGTCAATATCAATAAACTATTTATTCAATTTAGTCCTTCTATTACTTCAGGGAATCAAAAATGGAAAGGAGCAGCTCCTATTTTAGTTAATAGAGCTGAATTTATAATTATTATTAGATAATTATTTAATGATTGGGGAAATTCATTAAAATTTAATCTTATAATAATTGATAAAAGAAGAATACTTGATGCTATAGCTTGGGTGATGAAATATTTTATAGCAGCTTCTGATGGATAAATGTTTTTTGTTCTTCTCAATAGGGGAATTATTGAGATAAGATTAATTTCCAATCCAATTCATATGCTTATTCAAGAGTAGGATCTAATAGCAATAAGAGTTCCTATAATTAATGATTGTGTGAATAAAATTTTATAAAAATTGTTTATTAAAAAGAAAAGGATTAAAACCTTTATAGGTGGGGTATGAACCCAATAGCTTAATTAGCTTATCTTTTTATATTTTAGTATAAGATGTACAAAAGTTTTTGATACTTTAGGAGACAGTTAAATTCTGTTAAATATAATGAAAACACTATAAGTGTATGATTTATTCTATCAAAATAACCCTTTTTTTCAGGCATTTCATT